TTTGTGAGGGTCGTTCTAGCTATATACGAAATTCCTGATTAATAATAAGATAGATTAAGAATAAGATAAAGAAATTTTTTTGTGAACTACATCCATTTATGGATATGGAATCGGTTACTATTTCTCAATCGTGCAAAAGAGATAAAAATAACTAGCTATATTATGTGATTTGTTAGTATCTAAAATAGAAAATTGTAGTAGGAATTGTAGTAGGCAAGTAAAAAAACGATGGTTGAATCAAAATAATTCCTTTTAAAGTTTTCTTTCTTTCAGGGGGTAATATGAATGTTCTATCATGTTCCATCAAGACCCTAAAAGGGTTATATGATATATCTGGTGTGGAAGTAGGCCAGCATTTCTATTTGAAAATTGGAGGTTTCCAAGTCCACGCCCAAGTACTTATTACTTCTTGGGTTGTAATTGCTATCTTATTAGGTTCAGCCATTGTAGCTGTTCGGAACCCCCAAACCATTCCAACTGGCGGTCAGAATTTCTTCGAATATGTCCTTGAATTCATTCGAGATGTGAGCCAAACTCAGATCGGAGAGGAATATGGCCCATGGGTCCCCTTTATTGGAACTATGTTTCTATTTATTTTTGTTTCTAATTGGGCGGGTGCACTTTTACCTTGGAAGATCATAGAATTACCTCATGGGGAGTTGGCTGCACCTACGAATGATATAAATACTACCGTTGCTTTAGCTTTACTTACGTCAATAGCCTATTTTTATGCGGGTCTTAGCAAAAAAGGATTAGGTTATTTCAGTAAATACATTCAACCAACTCCAATTCTTTTACCCATTAACATTTTAGAAGATTTCACAAAACCTTTATCACTTAGCTTTCGACTTTTCGGAAATATATTAGCGGATGAATTAGTAGTTGTTGTTCTTGTTTCTTTAGTACCTTCAGTGGTTCCTATACCGGTCATGTTCCTTGGATTATTTACAAGTGGTATTCAAGCTCTTATTTTTGCAACTTTAGCTGCGGCTTATATAGGCGAATCCATGGAGGGGCATCATTAACGAATTTTTTTTGACATAGCCTTTTTTATCTTAGTCTAAGGCAATCTATGTCTTGTTCAAGATAATCTACTTATACTTAGTGAACAGAAATATACACATAAATAGAAATAAAGGGTTTCTAACGATCTAAAGGAATAGTAAAAAAAAAAAAGGAAAGAGATCTAAAAGATCTTTTTCCTAAATCATCTTTTTCCTAGAATTCCTTTGAATCATTTATACCTTCTTCCAATCACTTTTTTTATTGGCTTGATTATTTTGTTCATTCAATTCCAATTTTAGGAGTCATAATCTGAATAAGATAAGAGTTGTTTCCAACGTGTGGTTAAAAAAAGGGGTTCTTTCTAGAGAGATAGAGTGATTTCCATTTCAATCGGTTTGATTCAATTCAATGATTGACTAAGAAAAAATATTAATAAAAAAAAAATAATAATAAAAAACAGTACAAGAAAACAAAGACTTATATTTCTATGCAATGATTCAGGCTAATGAAAGCAATGATTCAGGCTAATGAAAATGAATTTGTCCATTTAGATTGATTGTATCCATGTGGGATAATGATAAGGAAGGGAAGAATTCAAAAAAAAATCAGATTAAAAAAAATGGATTGTTTAGAAGAGTTAAATCAAACTAAGTCGATGGAATATATAAATAATGGAATAATGGCTATAAGCCAACTTTCTTTTTGTGAATGTTTCAACATAAAAAAATGATTTTAGAATCCGATTGAATTTAAGATATGAATAGTTGGTTTACGTTATGGAAGAAAGACGTGTATATGCAATATTAAGTATTAACTATTTATATAGTTAGATATGAGTTAATAGTTAGATATGAGTTAAAAGAGATATCTAAAAGATATATCTAATCTGCCCTGGAGATTTAGATAGGGATTTCAATAAAAGTCCCCCCTTTTCGTTTTTAACTGTGAATTCCATATTGAATAATTTAATAAAGAGATTAAATCAAGAAAAAGAACGAAGAGTTCGAAATTTATTGGTTGATTGTGATTGTATCATTAACCATTTTTTTTTTTGGTCCGAGGAACTTATCATGAATCCATTGATTTCTGCCGCTTCCGTTATTGCTGCTGGGTTGGCTGTTGGGCTTGCTTCTATTGGACCTGGGGTTGGTCAAGGTACGGCCGCGGGGCAAGCTGTAGAAGGTATCGCAAGACAACCCGAGGCAGAGGGAAAAATACGAGGTACTTTATTGCTTAGTCTGGCTTTTATGGAAGCTTTAACAATTTATGGATTAGTTGTAGCCTTAGCACTTTTATTTGCGAATCCTTTTGTTTAATCCTATAAACGAAACGTATTCTTTTTTCCCTTGTACTTGCTGCTTGTTTTGTTGAATTATATCAAGATTTCATTCCTACAATTTTTTTTTTATTTGGACAATAACCTACTGCGGGAAGGACTGATTTGAGGATGAGGAATTACTATACTAATTCGCTTTCTTCCTTCCCCCTTCTTAGT